TTTCACTCCTATTTTTTTTTCTTATTTGCACATCTTTTGTTCATAAAAAAAAAAGATGTGCACGAATTCCGGAAATTGTTTATTCAATTCAATGATGCATTCCATTAATTGAATTTACAATTCAATTGTAAAATTGATCTTATTATGATTTATAGTAATTCTAGATTCATTTTATTCTATATTAATTCAATTATCTTATTTTATAAAATAATATAGAGTACTTTATATAATAATAATTTATTATATTAAAAAATAGAATTAAAATATTCGAATTTGAAATGAATCAATTCAAAAATATGGGTCTATTATGAATTTCGAAATATAGTAATCAAAAAAAAAGAAATCTATAAAATTACGATATCATTTTAATAAAAAAAAAAGAAGATAAAATATATAAGATAAGCGGGTAGCGGGAATCGAACCCGCATCGTTAGCTTGGAAGGCTAGGGGTTATAGTCGACGTTGATTCATCATTTTGAACGTCTCTAATTCAAAACCGAACGTGAAACTTTGATTTCATTCGGCTCCTTTATGGAAGATGGAAAAAAAAGATGTAAACGAAAAAAAAACAAATTCTACCCATAACATCTATGTCAGCCTTTCTGTCTGAATGCATTCAAAAGGACCTGCTTTATAGATGATCCCTATAGAAGAAAAGAGGATTCTAACAATCTTTTCTAGTTACTTCGTTCCCTATTTCTATTTGAAATAATCCTTAGGAAAAGTCTTTTTTGTTTCCAACGAGCTAAAACAATAGAATCTGTCGATGTCTCTAGTAAACCAAAGACATTGTTTAATAGCTATTTTGTTTTGCTTCAATCTCCCTTATATAAATCTCAAATTGAAGATTTAGTTACGATTAGAAATAGACCGTTCTTTCTACCTTTATCCATGGATTCCTTACTCGTTCAATTGGAAGTATGGATCCAATTCAAAAAAAAATTATGTTTCGTAATTTCATGATCCAATTTTTTCAATTTATAACGGACTCTTGGATACAAATCACGAGAATTTCTATTTTTCCTCGAATTTTTCATCGATAGGAAAAGGATTGAATCCTTTTAAGAAATAAAGTTTTTGATCGAAATATAAATCAAACGAAAGACCCTTTAACTATTAAAGGGTTAATAGAACGAATCACCCTTTTACCACTAAACTATACCCGCTACAATGCTATTATTGCATATAAATCGACCTTTTGTCGAACACAAAAATAGGTCATAGTAATAAGTAATAAAAAAATAGGATCAGAAAAAAAATCATGAAAATGAGAGCGTTGACATATTTTTATCAGGAAGACTAATGAGATTAGTAAACGAGGACTCATTTAACTAATTAAATGATAAGTTTTTTTTATTCCAGTAAAAAAAAGTAAATAAAAAAAGAAAGAATAATAAGAAATGGCACTTTGATTCTGTATCATAGGAATCGAAATAATCCTTCTTATGATATGATTGTTGTTTCGATTTTTGTTATTTTATTTCAAAAGAATTTTGAGTTTTCAAATAAAATAAATCATTTTTTCTACGATTCATTGGAACAAAAAAAAAAAGCCCGGCTAGGTACTGACCAGGCCAGGCCGTGGAAATAAAAAGGGACTTTTCGGACGAAATAAACAAGGTACTTTTATTGATTTTATTTATTATTTAATATATATATATTTTCATTTTATTTTTTATTTTCTTAATTTATTCCAAATTTTTTTTATTAACATTTAATAGATTGGTATTTATATATTCAAATATTGGATTGTAGATATCTCTTTTGAGCCCTTACTTTATTTAAAATCTAAATGGAATTGGAATTTATGATAAAAGTTTTTAGATATATATTATCTATATATAGCTTTATATAGCTATCTATATAATAAATAATAAAGATATAATAAAATAATAAAGAGAGATAAAGAAGGGCTTTTTTCAAGCCTTACTTAATGTATCATAGTAATTATTCTTTTTCATTTTTCAATTGGGGGAGAGATGGCTGAGTGGATTAAAGCGTCGGATTGCTAATCCGTTGTACGCGTTTTTCGTACCGAGGGTTCGAATCCCTCTCTTTCCGTTTCTGTCGATGACTTGGTATTTTTTTTTTTTATATATAGTTAAAGAAAGATGTGGAATAGATAAAAATTTGCAAATCAAGCAAGGAAAACAAAAATCTGATTTTTTATTCTTCACGTCCAGGATTACGTCCCGGGTCATTAGATAGGAATCCGAAAATGAAGAGAGAAACAAAGAATATCACTACTGTATAAACAAATAGTTTTAGAGTAAGCATTACACAATCTCCAATAGCATTTTTTTTTTTCAAAAAAAAAAAAGAGAATAGATTCTCTATTTTTATACTGCATACCCTATTTTTTGACACCAAGAAATGAAGTGATTTCTAGAAAAAAAAAAAAAAATTTCAGAAAATCAGAGTTGAGTTGTTTATTAATGAAAATTTTCTTTTATACCAACAATTATATATTGTGGGGGACTCTAATAGGGTCGTTCAATGGAAAAAAAAGTTATAACAAGAAAATGAGAGTGATCTAGATTTAGCACAGCTATACAAGAATTTCAATATTTAACTTAACGGTTCAGACTGTATGTAAGACTTATCTGATCTTATATTAGAAATTGTTAGAATTTTTTTTTCGAGTAAATCATGAATTTTTCTAGGACAGTATGAAAAATCTCATCGAAAACTTACAGCAGCTTGCCACACAAAAGCTAATAAAAAAAAGAACACAGGTATTACTGGCATAATATCTACTATTGGATTCAAAAAAGCGTAGGCCTCGGGTAATTTGGCTAAGAAAAAGCTACTTGAATAAAGGACAGAATTAAGACAGATACAGATTAAACTTAAAATATTAAGCATAACAAACATTTTGTTCTTGAAGATAATTTATTTTTGAGTTGATTGAGTTATTAATATCTTATTATTGATATAAGGGATAAGGTAAAAATTAATAACATAAGGTAGGTCAAAAAACCTTTCTTTTCTTTGATTTGAACTCAGCCAATCAAAAATCCTTCCATTCTCAAATCAAAATAGATATAGAAGAAATCCTACTTTCATACAATATCTTAATTGAATTATATCTAATGATCAATAAATTCAGTTTCATTCGATATCTACACGTATCAAAATCCTAGCAACAATCTAATTGATTCTATCAATATTTGGACTGGAATTGACGAACAACCAATAACAATATTAGTGTTTATTAGTCTTGAATAGAAATGGGGCGTGGCCAAGTGGTAAGGCAACGGGTTTTGGTCCCGCTATTCGGAGGTTCGAATCCTTCCGTCCCAGAGTATGCGTATTATATATATCATAGTATTATGATATTATATATCATAATATTCCATAATATTATATATGATATAATCATATCAAAATTATCATATCAAAAAAAGATTGCCTTTTTTGAACAACCTTCTGTTTAAGAGTCTAATATTAGATAGAATGTGATTCTTCTTTCTTATCATTATTTTTCTTATTTTGGATTCGTCTCTAAATCATATTTTTTTCACAAATTTAATCGAGTTTAAATACCATAAGACGTAGATGGAATTGAATCCATTTTTTATCTAGGTAAAAGATGGGAACATAGATCAAAAAAAAAGACTTTTTTAATGAAAAAAAAAGTAGGACGGGCTTTTCATCGTATGTCCATATCTTTCATATTCATATTTGAAATTCGTTATTCATAAAAAAACCTTACGTCTCATATATTTTCCATGATGTCATTTAAATTCAAAATCGAAATGTGAAAGCCTCTCTTATTCTCTATCCCTTAAATGGTGTGTGCAACTTGATTATTTTATTTCTGTGGATTTATGTGGAATTATAAATACGAAGGGCTTGCGTTTTTGGTACTAATTGAATTGAATCAATGGGATTAAGTCTCTTAAGACCGGTTTAGGCTAAAAAAATTTAGAGTAAAAAAAAATTGGATTTGTTTTTGATCTATCTATTTGTTTTAAATCATTGATGGGTTAATTCGAATAGGTTTTTTTTATGATAATAAAAGATAATAAAATGTCCCTTCCCTTATTGGAAAACTTTAGTCAAATAATAATATCGAGGTAGAAAACTTTCAATCAATTATTTTGAATGATTTCCTATGAATCCTTGGTACTTGAAGAAGTGTTAAACTGGCGAATCCATCCTATCAAGAAACTTGAAAATGCGGATTCAAAAAGAACGTATTTCTTATTTATTCGTAATTTTTTCTAAATTTATAGAAATAAAAAAAAAAAGAATAATATATATATTCCATTTCATATTAAATAAATATTGCATTCATACAAAAAATTGTATTCATCAAATATACTAAAAGAAAATCCAATATCTAAAAGAAAATGTGGGTTTAAAAAAAAAATGGAATTCTTGCTGATACTTTTTAAGAAACTACCCATTCATAACAGTATAGATAACTATGTACCAACTAAACCAATGACTATTCATGATTCCATAATTGAATCAATTACATACCAGTTCCAAGAAACTAGAGGTTATGGTAAAACTTCGTTTAAAACGATGTGGTAGAAAGCAACGTGCGACTTGAAGGACATGATCAACTGTGGATTCTTATCTTACATCCACCATTTTCTTTTATATATAGGAATGAAGATGCTCTTGGCTCGACATCGTTTGTTCTGTTCCACTATAACCCTCATTTCATTTTGGGGAAGTTTTAATGTAAATATTACATGATGGAGCTCGAGTAGAAAGTATTAATTCATTTATCAGGGGCGGAGATCTAGGGTTAGTGTCAATCAATAAGTTGAAACAACTTCGTAAGTATATTTTCGATATAGAAATCGAAAGGATCCAATTCAAGCAAGTTTCAAATTCAAACATCCAATTTGTTGGAATTAGGAAAACTCTTTTGATCAAAAGTGTATCACGCGAGAATCAATCATTCATATGGTTCTTTGATAAAAAGAAATCACAAAAAATGGTATGTTGCTGCCATTTTGAAAGGATTAAAGATCACCGAAGTAATGTCTAAACCCAATGATTCAAAGCAAAGATAAAGGATCCCGGAACAAGGAAATACCTTTTTTAATTGTTTTAATAACTAAACTTGTTAATTGTCTCAATAACTAAACTAGATCAGAATGAAGAATAGAATAGATTCTAAAGGAGACAGGCAAAAAGGGGGTTATAGACGGCTCAATAAATGAAATGCTTAAAGGTTTTCCTTTGAGTGAGAGTTACCCAACTTGAGTTATGAGGATACAAATAAGAATTTTTTTTTTTATTTCTTTTTTGGAAAAGAATAAAAAAAAAATGAAATCATAGTCTAATTGATTTGATAATCTATGGATCTATTTTACATTAATTAGAATTCTATACATATACATAACTTCAAATTTTCTCGAGCCGTACGAGGAGAAAACTTCTTATACGGTTCTGGGGGGGGGTATTGTTAATCTACATCTATCCCAATGAGCCGTTTATCGAATCGTTGCAATTGATGTTCGATCCCGAAGAGAGGGAAGAGATCTTCGTAAAGTGGGTTTTTATGATCCGATAAAGAATCAAACCTATTTAAATGTTCCTGCAATTCTATATTTTCTTGAAAAAGGTGCTCAACCTACAGGAACTGTTCATGATATTTCAAAGAGGGCTGCGGTTTTTACGGAATTTGACCTGAATCAATAACCGAAAAATTCAATTAATGAAATAAAAAAAAAAAGAGGGTGTGGATGACTTGTCTATAGCTTTGGATAACCTTTTCTCTATTATTTCCCCCCTCTCTTGTTCTACTACACTTATTTATTAAAGATCAATCAAGTGAATAAATGAAATAATTGGTTTTATACTAGAAATAGAAAATTTGGACATTACCATCAATGGGTTGGTTTTTGTTGGAAATCTATGAACAAATAAAAAAACACAAGGGATTACGCTTGTTTATTCTACTTATATTTATTTATTGATTGAATAAACCCGAGATTTTTTTCTACTTTACTTCTTCCTTACCTTAATTTATTCTTTCGCCTACACTTTTTTTTTCTATTTATGTTCATTATCTCTATCGTGCCAATCCAACACAACTCCGTAGTTTTTTCTTTTTTTATTTATTTTCTCTTTTTTTCATTTTAATTATTATATATTTTATATATATTATATATATATATTTTCCTATTTCTATTTATTTCAATTAATAGAAATATATAATTTATAGATGAAATATTAATAAATAGATATTTCAATTGACTAATTAAATTGAATAATGAAATATAAATAAAAAAAGAAAGATATTCAATTGAAATTGTTATTTCTATTTTTTTTTTTTTTTTATTCTTTTGTGTTCTCCATTGTATTCGTTTTTCACTATTCACATTCATATTGACAACAGTGGATCAAACAAATATAATCCGATTGTGGATAAATAGATCTAGTTATCTCCGCTTCATAGACTTGGTTTTTTTTTTATTTGACTTCATTCAATTCACATGATGGGCTCATTGGATTTTCTGTGATACAAGAAGTTACTTTTGTGTGATATACAAATTTGGATTCAAAAAAAAATAGATAATCTAAGAAGGGATAACATAAGATAAGATACAAGAGACGGTATATCCATTTTTTTTTTTTATTTGATTCCATTTGATATTTTATTTGATTACGTCGTGCAATTCCATTTCGTTTTTGATTCTGATTGTATCTGCACATACTAATTCTTTTTTTTATTCGGGTTGCTAACTCAATGGTAGAGTACTCGGCTTTTAAGTGCGGCTAGCATCTTTTACACATTTGTATGAAGTAACAGATTCGTCCATACTATCGGTAGAGTTTGTAAGACCACGACTGATCCTGAAAGGAATGAATGGAAAAAACAGCATGTCGTATCAATGGGGAATTCGGGGAATATTTTTACCTGATGGGTTCAAAAGCTTGTTTGAATTCTTGATGTGGAACAAAATAAATTTCAAGTCGGGTCGAATGAATAAATGGATAGAGCTCTAGGGCTCCAATTCTAGAGAAATAAAAAGCAACGAGCTTATGTTCTTAATTTGAATGATTACCCGATCTAATTATACGTTAAAAAGATATTAGTGCTTGATGCGGGAAGGACTTTTCTCATGAGCGGATTATCGATTTTTTTATGAGTCCTAACTATTAGTTATTCTACATTAGGGGTAGAGATGAATGTGTAGAAGAAGCAGTATATTGATAAAGATCTTTTTTTTTTTCCAAAATCAAAAGAGCGATTGCGTTGAAAAAATAAAGGATTTCTAACCATCTTGTTATCCTAAAATAAACATAAACCAATT